TTAGACCCTAGCATCTCATCTTCTTTATCTTTAGACCCTAGCATCTCATCTTCTTTATCTTTAGACCCTAGCATCTCGTCTTCTTTATCTTTAGACCCTAGCATCTCATCTTCTTTAGATAAAGAATTTAAAGACAAAAATAGGATGAGCATGAGAAAGAGATTCAGTTTGATCTCATCTAAAGAACCTAAAAGCAAAAATGGGATGAACATGAGAAAGAAATGCACGATCCCATCTTCGGTAGCTAAAGACAAAAGTAGGATGAGCATGAGAACGAGAATCAGTTTGATCTCTTCTTCTTTATCTTCAAACTCATCCTCTTTATCAAACTGACTATAATCTTTTTCTGTCCGCGAGGATCCCGCCAGAGCGTCTAATAGGCCACGAACTAGACCAGAATCATTCTCAACAAGTCCATAATAATGGATCCCATTTTTTTCATCAGGTCCGGGTAGAGACCAAAGATCTTGAGTGACCGAGCCGGCAGAACAACTCAAAAGATAAAGAAGTATCGTTAATTTCTTCATGCTCGTTCCAAGTTCACAGTACCAATTGTACAAAAAATAATCCCCTTCGTTACACGATTGCTTCTTCAGATAGATAGATATAGGATCTATGGGGCAATTACTTAAAAGTACAGTTTGTGCTAGAGCCCTCCCTATCTGATAGAAAAGGATCCCATGGTCCTCAACCAATCTTACCTTGGCTCGTAAATCCCAAATTTGCCTATGAAGAGCGAATCTAATTGTATTAATATCTAGAATTGATTTCTTCTGTGTAATACTAATCGATAGGGCTTCATCGGTAAGTGCTACAAGATCTGGTAGAGTGTAAGCCAGGTTTATGGACGCGAATCCATTCGTCTTAGTTTGGAACATTTGCTTTTCCAAGTGAAATCCCCTAGTATATAAAAGAGTGAAAAATTGCTTTCGTTCTTGTGGAATAAGAAGCCCTCGCATCTTAATGCACGTATTTAATATATTCGGGGCTATTAGACCGGGATCCACTTTTTGGGGAATATGAGTCGAAGCAATAACAATAAAATTTCGAGTTTCACACTCCCTGGAGAGAAGGTTCACTAATAGACCTGACTCATCCACATCCAGATCATGAATGTTTGGAATCCATATTATGCAAGGAGACATTGCTTTTGCTAATTCGAATTGAAGGGTGATATGAACTGGGTCTCTATCTTCATCTTCATCCATCAGATCCTCAGTTAGCAGTTCCAGCCCCACATCAAGATCGATATCTTCCCTAGCAGCAATATCGTCACTAGCATCACTCTCGGCACTAGCATAAATATCGTCAATAAGATCGTCAATATCATTGTCAATATCACCTTCATAGTGACTGTTACTAAAATCTTCATCGTCTTCAAAGAAATCGATAAAGAGATCATTGTGGATATCAGTAAAGACCTTGTTCAGAGATATCGTAATGAAAGGAAGATAGGAGTTTTTCTCTAGATATTTGACCAAATAAGATCGTCCAGTTCCTATGGAACCCATCACTAAAATACCCCTATGGAGGGATAGGGCTAAGCGTAGCGAAAAGGGTTTTTCACGAGATGGGAAACTATTAGCCCCACACGAAGTTTGTAAATAAGTGAGTGTCTGATAATGAGCAGTAAATATCCGTCTTTCTGCTAAATAGGATGTATTGAACTCATAATTCATTAGATACTTTTTATGAATGTCAATTAAGTATCGTAAGTAAATTACTCCCGGTTGGTCAATCATTTGCAGAGCAGAGTCATTCTTTGATAAATGATCACTATGAGTCAGACTCAATAAAATTTGATCAATCCTTTTTTCTGGCGTTAAAGTCGAGAAGTGAATGAAGAAGTCTCTTTCTTCATCATTAATCCAATCATTGTTTAAAATCCAGGATTCTATTTTATCATCAATGCTGCCCCCGTTCACCTTTTTTCTTTTTCTTATCAATGAATAGATCTCTTTACTTGTACGACTTAGATGTCTCGTATTTCTCGAAAAAGCGATGGGATTTAACATGATACTTATGAAATCGCTGATGCTGCTATTGATGAGATTGATATTCAACTTCTTAGAACGTCTTAATTTGACCCGACGAGCACCCACTAGCATGCCAAAAGCATAAGAAATTTTTTCTAGAAAAGCTCCTAATAATTCCAGAGGAACTAGAAAGAGATTCTTTAAGCAGAGCCAGACAGGAGTCGGTTCAGATTCAGATATAGGATACCTAGCTAGAAGTTCGCGCAACTCAATCATATAGGATGGAATCATCAAGGATTTGACCTTTTCGAACTCTGTCTGTAACTCACTAGAGATCCTGAAAATAAAGGTAAGTTGTATAGAAACGAAATATACAGCAACAAAAAGAAGAAAAAAGGTTGCATTGAAGAACTCCTGAACATTATTCAGATGTCTCCATAGTAACGTCGACTCATTCTTTGGACGAAAACTTTCTGTGGATAGAAGACGATTGCGGAAATACTTATTCGAAATCTCACTTATCCATTGTCTTATCCATTTCCATTGTGGAGGACAGAATTTGATCTGAAGAAGTCGCCATGATATAATACTCTTATGGCGAATGGATACAAATTTTTTCCGCAATAGGCGCAATAGGTCTGAAAAAATATCTAAAAATAAAGACGTTAGATATCTGCACCCTGTCGAAGTAAAGCACCATGGCATATATGTTTTGAATCGATTCCATTTTGAGAGAGTTGAATAAGTACTATATGGTTGAAAAGTTCTATCCATCCGCCCGATGCATTTCTTTAGTGAAAGACTCTGTTTTTTCCTCTTTTCGGATGGTAAATATTTCTGAGAACATAGAAAACCCATGTTTGAATTGAAATTGAGATACTGATGCAAGTTCTTCCCTTCTGAATCAGATAGATTCATATCGGAAAGAGGTTGACAATAAGTTCTTTCCAAACTAACTCGTTCTTCCTCTGTTAGAGGTGTTCCAGAAATGTCTGCGATCGAGTAAAGAGCTCTACGAATGTATGGATTGGATCGACTTGGCAAATCGAAAGATTTGTACAAGTTATACGTTTCGTCACCACCTTGTGAAAAAGCCTTAGGTATGAATATGTTAGATATCTGTGACTCGATTGCTGAAATAGTATCTCTATCCCAAAAAGCATCTTTTTTTTGACCGACGCACAAAGAACAAATTTGCTTACGAATGAACAAGATATTCAGGAATTGTCCATACATAAAATCATAATTATTGAGACGGGCCTTTTTCACATAAAAGGGGAATCCTTTGTTATAATAGAAGCAGAAGTGATGTCGATTATTCAAGAATCGAAGTCGATTTGCTTTATAAAAGGAAGATCTCAATGAACTTCTATGAAATGATTTCACGGGATTCAGCCAATTGTATTGATCGTGGAATATCATTGAAAAAGAAGAATCCGTGTTCTCAAAGGATTTCCTGCGATTCTTTCTAGAGTCAATCATTCCCTTTGGTATCTTATTGAGCAAAAATGGTGATCTTCTTCCTTCATTGATCAATAATTTCGATTTTTGGCAAGTATCATGATCATCCAATAAGAAGGGTTTCCATTTTCTCAAATAAACGATTTGACGACCTATTGCTTCTAAATCAGTCCGACCTTTCCATTCAGAGATGTAGATCTCCGACCAATGCATGGGGCTATTTGCCAAACTGACAAACGAAAAATAAAAATGAAGTGAGTTAAACAATGCCTTAGACAAAAGGAAAAAACATTTTTTTAAAAAGGGAAGCAACTCGTTCGACCAAAAAGGAAGCCAACACTTGGACCAAAGGATAGGAAACACATCTTGATATGTAGAAATCCCAAGAGCCACATCAAGTCGTTCTTCACGAGTAACAAAATCTTGATAACGCCTCTTCTGCTCAGAAAGGAATAAATATGAAATACGTAATCGATCGAAGACTACTCGAAAACGGTTAAACTGCTCAGAAGCGAAATGTTCCTGGAAATTCTTGCTCTCAGTGGACCTATATGCATCAGAATCCCGATTCAGGGATCTATCGAAAAAAATAAGCGGATCGAACTTCTGACTCTTTTTCAAATGCGATAAATGTTGGTTGATCGTATATTTCATTAGAGTTCTATGATTCAGAGTATCCTTTCCTATTTGATCGTCCTGAATTCCATATTCGAAGTCGGATCTATTTATTAAAAAGAATCGATTCAATACATTTCTTATGGACCTATGGGCGCTATCTTGGATTTGAATCAGATTGCGTACCAATCTATATTGTTTGACTGTCTTCATTATATTGTTGCTAGCAAAGACCACTATTTTTTGTTTTGCTTCTTCCAAATCATTCCCACAGGAGATCTGGACCCCCATCCTTCGATAAAAAGATTCATTATCTTCATAAAAAATAGGAAGTCGAACCAATAAAATCAATAAGGATGTCGTTTTCGATTCATACCTAGAGTTAAATACTCCATTCAAGAATTGCTTTGGATCCAACCCGGAGGAATCAATAGAAAAGGAAAATGTCTTATGATACAATAGATCCGGCTCGGTTATTGATAGAGTGAATAAATCTGCCATTTCTTGAAATCTATCTTCTAATTCAAAATCCTGGTCTAACGTGTATCCTACCCTGTTCCGGTCATGGAGTTCATCCTTATCACATCCCCAATCTGATGAAATAGGATGAATTGAGACGGTCTTTTGTAAATACGTAATTATCTTGAATAGATTCACCATTTCTTTCTTTTCCGCTCGTCTGAGAAAAGAAAGATCTTGTTTTTTCTTCAACAATTTCTGATTTCTAGTGGACCTCTCAGTAGGATTCGAACCCAGATAAAGTTCTGACCATCTGTCCGAGAAAAAAGAACGAGCGGATTTTGTAGGATTCTCAAGATCTTTTTCCTTTTCTTCCGGAAGGAGATGATTAATCATCTCCTTCTCACGTTTCTGTAGATTCCTCAATGTCCCTCCCGAAATTCCTTTCGGGAATCGCTTTGATCCTATCTCTGTTCGTTCCGTTTGAAGAAAGCAAGGATCCCAAAGAAGCGATCCTTCTTTTAGTTGTTGAATCTCTCTTTGATTAATCAATGTGTGATATTTCAAATCCTCATTACTAATAGAATCAAAATGATTAGAATCAAAATGATCTACGGATTGATCAGAAGATCCTTTCAAAAACCTATATTTTCCGATCCAGCCCCTCCACAACCGTGAACCCCAGTTAGCTTTAAATTTAGGCATTTTTGTTATTGGAAGAACCCCAGTACTCTCTTTCGGATTCAGTAAAGAACTCTCATGGATCTTTTTTCCTTTTGGAAGATATAGGAGCGAAACAATCAACCTATTGATATTCGAAGACCTAACGGATTCTTCCAATGTATCATTTCTAGGTCCAATGGAATTTATAGGTATAGGAAGAAGCCCTATCAAATAGAGATTCTTGTTTTCGACCATATTTCGATTGTTAATACGATATAGAAAGACCGCTACTCCAAAGAGTATTACACCCTTGATGATGAAATATCGATTCCTTCTTGAACCACGTGAATTGGAAAGTAAGATACTAACAATTCGAGCGTCAAAAAGTTTTATAAAGCGCTCTTGGTGGAAAAAAATGCGAATGAAAGATCTCACTGAATTGAATTTGGTCCAGGAATCTAACAAATAGTGAGAATGCCCGATCTCTCTGAATATCTCTCTGAATTCTAAAATCCAGAAATGGAATTCGTGTCCGTTGATTTTTTTAGTCATGTGACCCCCCCTTAGTTAGAATTTGAAAGATTTAAAAAAGGATTAGATTATCTCATTACTTTATTCAAAACAAAATTCAAAATAGATTCTTTGCTTATAATAGATTCTTTGCTTATAGCTTATATATCAATATATCAAAATAGATTCTTTGCTTATAATAGATTCTTTGCTTATAGCTTATATATCAATATATCAAAATAGATTCTTTGCTTATATATATATATATATATAAGCAAAGTCAAGTCAACCTATATTCTATATTTCTATATATATAATTTCAATAAATCAAAAAGTGGGATAGAATTTTAGAAATAGAAAAAAGGATTAGATTATCTCATTACTTTATTCAAAACAAAATTCAAATTCAATTCATATTTCTGATAATTTATGATAAGATAATTCTTGCACTATGACTGCTAAGCATCCATGGCTGAGTGGTTAAAGCACCCAACTCATAATTGGCGAAGTCGTAGGTTCAATTCCTACTGGATGCAGGCTAATGGGACCCTCTATTGGAATTAGTCCTCTATCAATGAAATCTCATTATCCATACATAACAAATAGGTATGGTATGTTTGTTCATCTCATATTATATGAACAGTCCAAATGAGGAAGCTTATTGAGATTAGAACTCATAGGAAATCCAATCGATTGGTGGATGGAATTAAGTTCAAGTATGCAGTATTTACAGATAAAAGTATTTGGTTATTTGGGAAAAATCAATATACTTCTAATGTCGAATCAGGATCAACTCGGACAGAAATAAAGCATTGGGTCAAACTCTTTTTTGGTGTCAAGGTAGTCGCTATGAATAGTCATCTCGGGGAAAGGCTAGAAGAATAGGACCCTTTATCGGGCAGACAATGCATTACAGACGTATGATCATTACACCTTTCACGGGTTATTTTATTCTACCTCTTAGAAAGAAAATTCGAAAGAAAATTAGAAAGAAAAGAACTCAAAAAAAAATACTAAATAAAATAGCATGGCGATGCATTTATCCAAAACTTCTACCCCAATGAAAGCCAATCCACGAAAGAATTTGATATATGGACAGCATCATTGTGGTAAAGGTCGGAATGACAGAGGAATCATTACCGCATGGCATAGAGGGGGAGGTCATAAGCGTCTATATCGTAAAATCGATTTTAGACGCAATAAAAAAGACATATATGGTGGAATAGTAACCATAGAATACGACCCGAATCGAAATGCAGACATTTGTCTCATACACTATAGGGATGGTGAGACGCGATATATTTTACATCCCAGAGGGGCTAGAATTGGAGATACCATTGTTTCTGGTACAGAAGTTCCTATAAAAATGGGAAATGCCCTACCTTTGAGTGCGGTTTGAACTATTGATTTACGTAATTGGAAGTAACCAATTAGGTTTACGACGAAACCTAGAAATTGATCACTGATCCAATTTGAGTACCTCTCCAGGATAGACCTCAACAGAAAACTGAAGAGTAAGGGCAGCAAGTGATTGAGTTCAGTAGTTCCTCATATAAAATTATTGACTCTAGAGATATAGTAATATGGAGAAGACAAAATTGTTTCAAGCACCGGCAGAATCGTAAGTGCCCCTTCTTTCAAAGAGAAGAGGACGAATTTTTCACATTTCATTTGATGGTCAGAGGCGAATTGAAAGTTAAGCAGTGGGAATTCTAAAGATTCCCCCCGGGGGAAAATAGAGATGTCTCCTACGTTACCCATAATATAAAAATGTAGAATATGTAGAAGTTTCGGCGTAATTTCATAGAGTCATTCGGTCTGAATGCTACACGAAGAACATAAGCCAGATGCTGGAACGGGAAGACCTAGGATGTAGAAGATCATAAGATGAGTGAGTCGGCAGATTTGGATTCCTATATCTCCACCCATATGGTTCTTCATTCTACCATATATATAAGATCTATCTGTATAGATATTAATTACCATCTACATTCAGAAAGCCGTATGCTTTGGAAAAAGCGTGTACAGTTTGGGAAGAGGTTTTGATTGATTAAAGAATCTACTTCAACCGATATGCCCTTAGGCACGTCCATACATAACATAGAAATGGCACTTGGAAAGGGTGGACAATTAGCTAGAGCTGCAGGTTCTGTAGCGCAACTGATTGCAAAAGAAGGGAAGTCGGCCACATTAAGATTACCTTCTGGGGAGGTCCGTTTGATATCCAAAAACTGCTCAGCAACAGTCGGACAAGTGGGGAATGTTAGGGTGAACCAGAAAAGTTTGGGTAGAGCAGGATCTAAGCGTTGGCTAGGTAAGCGCCCTGTAGTAAGAGGATCCGTTATGAACCCTGTAGACCATCCACATGGGGGTGGTGAAGGGAAGGCCCCAATTGGTAAAAAAAGACCCACAACCCCTTGGGGTTATCCTGCACTTGGAAAAAGAACTAGAAAAAGGAATAAATATAATAAGAATTTGATTCTTCGTCGCCGTAGTAAAAAGTAAATAGGAGATAAAATAGAATTTCTTTCTTCGTCTTAAAAAAAAAGACTTCAAAAAAGAAATAGGAGGAAGTATGACACGTTCACTAAAAAAAAATCCTTTTGTAGCGAATAAATTATTAAAAAAAATAAATAGAATTAACACAAAAGCAGAAAAAGAAATAATAAGAACCTGGTCCCGGGGATCTACCATTATACCTATAATGGTTGGCCATACTATTGCTATCCATAATGGCAGAGAACATTTACCTATTTATATAACAGATCGTATGGTAGGCCACAAATTGGGAGAATTTGCACCTACTTTTTTTTTACGGGAACATAAAAAAAACGATAATAAATCTCGTCCTTTAATTCAAAATCAAAAGACAAAAATGAATTCAAAAGAAAAAAATGAATTCAAAAGAAAAAAGTAGGATGAGCATGAGAAAGAGATTCATTTTGATTTCGTTCATTATTAATACATCGTTCATTGGGAATACCCATACAAAAATGGATCACATCTGAACGTTTCCGCGGCCGAATCCACTTTGAATTTCATTGCTTGCGAGGTATGTGGTCGTCTATGTCCTCTAAATCACCCTTCTGTCAGAAGATGAATATATTCATAGTGAAACTAGAATATTAAATAGAATAAGACTTCCGTAAATTTCGCTTTATTTAGAACTGAGTTCGGTTTTAGTTTATTCTGTGGACTAACATTTCATTCCATTTGATTAAGAGGAATCTTTTTGAACCAAATAAAACTGCCTTCACCAAAAAAAAATGGACGCTGGGTGATACGCAAGTTCACTCTGGTTGTCCAGTGGGTAAGCAAAAATGGGGTTCTTGTATTCATCTCTATTAGAGAGAGAGTCCAATCAGTCTTTCTATCTGTAAGCCGTAATGTCCATTTTCAAACGGCGGTGCGATATTTAATGATTTGCCTAATATGTGTTCTTATCTATGAGATCGGGCAATCTTTTCAAAATACTATTCTATTAGTATTAATAAAGTTCTATTAACTATTAATAACTATATAAAGTATTAATTTAAAATTTAATTAAAGTATTAATTTAATTTTAATTTTTAATAAAGTATTAATTTAATTTTAATTTTAATTTTAATTTTAATAAAGTATTAAAGATTTTAATTTAATTTTAATAAAGTATTAAAGATTTTAATAAAGTATTAAAGATTTTAATTTTAATTTTAATTTTAATAAAGTATTAAAGATTTTAATTTTAATAAAGTATTAAAGATTTTAATAAAGTATTAAAGATTTTAATTTTAATTTAATAAAGTATTAAAGATTTTAATAAAGTATTAAAGATTTTAATAAAGTATTAAAGATTTTAATTTTAATAAAGTATTAAAGATTTTAATTTTAATTTTAATAAAGTATTAAAGATTTTAATTTTAATTTTAATTTTTAATAAAGTATTAAAGATTTTAATTTTAATTTAATAAAGTATTAAAGATTTTAATTTTAATTTTAATTTTAATAAAGTATTAAAGATTTTAATTTTAATTTAATAAAGTATTAAAGATTTTAATAAAGTATTAAAGATTTTAATTTTAATTTTAATAAAGTATTAAAGATTTTAATTTTAATAAAGTATTAAAGATTTTAATTTTAATTTTAATAAAGTATTTTTAATAAAGTATTATAAAGTATTAAAGATAAAGAATGACTTCTTTCTCTTTTAAACGGATCGCTTTCTTTCTTCGGCGGGATATTACGCAGGTCCCTGTTTAAGTCAATACGATTCTGTGTTTATCGCAGGAGACTTCTGGGATGAGATGATGGTGTCTATATTCTTTCTTTTTTATTCC